CCACGATTCCTCTCGATTTGTAATCCAATATGCAAATCAATCGGTTCCCTTAAGCTAGCGATATGTTGTGTATTATCAATGATTTCCACAGACGGCGGTAAGATGATGTCTTGAGCAGTTACACATCCAGGACCCTTGACACAAATAGACGCGTCACGAGTTCCATATAAATTGCTTCTCAATACAATTTCTTTCAAATTCATTAAAATTTCATGTATTGATTCTTGAATACCCGTTATAGTAGAAAATTCGTGTGGTATTTTCTTAGATTTTGCGCGTGTGATACATGTCCCTTCTATTTCTCCAAGCAAAGCTCTTCGCATCGCAATGCCTATCGTGTCGGCTTGACCTTTCATAAGTGGAGACAGAATAAAACGTCCATAATAAAGACGCTTACTGTCAGCTCTTGATTCAACGCACTTCCACTGTAGTGTCCGAGTAGATATTCTTACTTTCTCTCGAACCATAATAATATTCTTTTTTTTGATCAAATCATTGAATTATTTATTTCTCTTGAAATTTCTTCAATATTTATTCTTACACACGTCTTTTTTTAGGAGGCCTGCAGCCATTATGTGGCATAGGGGTTACATCCCGGACGAAACTTAATAGTATACCACTTCTACGAATAGCTCTTAATGCCGCATCTCTTCCTAGACCAGGACCCTTTATCATGACTTCTGCTCGTTGCATACCTTGATCCACTACGGTCCGAATAGCATTTCCTGCTGCAGTTTGAGCAGCAAATGGCGTCCCTCTTCTTGTGCCCCTGAATCCACAAGCGCCCGCGGAGGACCAAGAGATCACCCGACCTCGTACATCTGTAACGGTCACAATAGTATTGTTGAAACTTGCTTGGACATGAATAACTCCCTTAGGAATTTTACGTGCATTTTTACGTGAACTAATACGTCCACTCTTGCGGGAACCAATTCTTGGTAAAAGTTTTGCCATATTTTATCATCTCAAAAACTAAGTCTGAGGTCTATGGATATATCCATTTCGTGTCAAAATAGATTATTTGTATATCGGATCCATTAGAGAGTCTCCGCTTAGAAAAATTATCCTTGTCTTTGTTTATGTCTCGGGTTGGAGCAAATTATTAGAATTCGTCCCCGTCGACGTATTAGTCGACATTTTTCACAAATTTTACGAGCAGAAGCCCTTATCTTCATATTTTTCATTCCTTAATTTTGAATATACATACTTTTTGTGAAGAAAATAAGTTTCGTTAAATTTTGAAATCGTAAATTGTATTCCTATAAAATATAAAAAATAATAAGGAATGTTGAAGTTGAAAAAATTACCTAATCATTCGAATTTTTGTTGGGGAGTCTAGAAATTAGACGTTTGCTGGTCGAATCATAAGCACTTACTTCTATTTTGACTCCATCTCCTGGTGGTATACGTATAAAATCGCGTCGGGCCTTTTCTGAAGCATAATCTAAAACCAGATCCTCATTATCTAATCTAAACGAATCCGTAACATATTATTGGAAAGTTATTAAGAAATGAAACCTTTCTGAATCCTTTTTTTTGTTCTTTTTTTTTTCTATCTAAAAGCCTCTTGAAATATCAGCTAATCTAATGTAGGAGGAACGATATTAGAAATCTGTTCTTTCTTTTTTTCACAATTTTTTTTTCACAAATAGGGGAAGTCCGGATACAATTTGGATATCGAAAAGATTACCATATATAACACAAGATTTCTCCACCGATTCTTTCTAGTCGAGCCTCTCGGTCTGTCATTATACCCCGAGAAGTAGAAAGAATTACAATCCCCATTCCACCTAAAATTCTCGGAATTTGTTGATAGTTAGAATAGATTCGTAGACCAGGGCGACTGATGCGTTTTAAATTTAGACTCGTTCGACATGGTCCTTTCCTATTTCTTCTATGTCGTAGGGTTAAAGCCAAAAAAAAAAATTTGCCTTCCTGATGTTTCCTCACATTTTCAATAAAACCTTCTCGTAAAAGTATTTTAATAATGTTTTCGGTGATGTTAGTAGATGCTATTCGAACGGTTCCTTTTCTATCCATGTCCGCATTTCGTATAGAGGTTATGATGTCAGCAATAGTGTCCCTACCCATGATAAACTAAAATTTTTGTTGCCTCGTAATTTTGATATAATCAACATACTTTGTTTTCGTTTTTTTTTTTTTTATGAATTAATTATTTTATTTTTATTATTCATTATTTTTATTCATTTTATTCATTTTTATTAAAGGTATATGCGTGAAACACAATCTACTAATTAATTTTAATTTAATTGATTTCATTCAAATATCAAATATTATAAATCATGGTTTATATCTCATCTTATATCTTATAATGCTCTTAGAATGCTTTATTTTATAATACTTCAGGTGCTAATGAAACTATTTTAGTGAAATTTAACTGTCTCAATTCCCGGGCGATTGCACCAAAAATTCGAGTTCCCTTTGGATTTCCTTCTTGATCAATCACAACTGCAGCGTTGTCATCATATCGTATTATCATACCGTTGTCGCGTTTGAGTTCTTTGGAAGTACGCACAATTACAGCTCTGATCACCTCGGATCTTTCTAGAGGTGAATTTGGGACTGCTTCCTTGATCACAGCAATAATAACGTCGCCGATATGAGCATATCGGCGATTACTAGTTCCTATGATTCGAATACACATCAATTCTCGAGCTCCGCTATTATCTGCTACATTCAAATGGGTCTGAGATTGGATCATATTCTTTTTTGAATCTGTTATTTCAATGGAAAGGGGCAAAAAAAAGAAATATTGTTTGTCCAAAAAAAAAAAAGAAACTTGCGAATTTTTTCCTAACAAAGGCCTTTTTCTTTTAGTTCTGTATTCCTATCCCAAAATAATGAATTGAGTTCGTATAGGCATTTTAGACGCTGCTATTGAAATAGCCTTTCTGGCTATATTTTCTGCTACCCCGCCCATTTCATAAATCATTCTACCCGGTTTAACGACAGCTACCCAATATTCGGGAGATCCCTTCCCCGAACCCATACGTGTTTCCGAGGGTCTTAGGGTAACTGGTTTGTCGGGAAAGATACGTACCCATATTTTTCCACCGCGGCGTACATTTCGTGTCATTGCCCGACGCCCTGCTTCTATTTGTCTAGACGTAATCCAAGCGGGTTCAAGTGCCTGAAGAGCATATCTACCGAAACAAATACGATTACCTCGATAAGATATTCCTTTCATTCTTCCTCTATGTTGTTTACGGAATCTGGTTCTTTTGGGGTTATAGTTGATGGTTGTTTCGCAATTCCATCTCTACTGCAGAACCGGATATGAGAGTTTCTTCTCATCCAGCTCCTCGCGAATGAAATGATTATGATTAAAAAGAAAATATACATATGAATAATACTGAATCTTGGGATTCTTTGATATTGATATTTCACCTAATCTATTTATTAGATTAGAAATTTGTATATTTTTTATTTGTCTATCTTATATAGATAATTATGTATTCTTATGCTATTTCTATATAGAAATTCATAGAGAATTCTAAAATTTAATTTATAGATAATTATTTCTATTTTTAGTTTTAGTCTATTTTTAGATAATGTTTAGAGAATGGTCTTTTAATGTTATAACAAGTCTGTATTTATTATGATTATTAGATCAGATCGCTTAAAATTTAGAAATCAAATAATATAAAAATCTTCGCGGGCGAATATTTACTCTTTCAATATTTACTTCATTTGTAGGGTTAACCCATGACCTCTCAGAATAAACGGATTGTCTCTTGGTTCGTTTCGCCATCCTACCCAATAAATCATTAAGATTCGTTTTCAATAAAATCTTATATATTCATAGGTTCCATCGTTCCCATCGCTTTTCAATTAATGGTTAGGTCTTAATTATACAATGGAGCCCCTAATGAATTTGTTTTTGAGTCAATGCTCTTAGTCTTTATTGGCCCGAGGCTCTTGATTTTTTTGTTCTATGAACGGGATTCATTTAATTATGAATCAATCAATATTGATGCTTTATTACATTGGCTTTTATGATATGACCTATAGACCTTACACATATTGGAATCCTATATCATTGATATTTTTTTTCTCTCTTTCTCTCATCCTTCCATTTATCTGCATAATTTTCTATTTTGCTTTACAATTCATAATCAGATTGGTTTTTAGTTTATTTATGCAAAAAAGATTTCAATTGCTACAATGAAATGACTAATAGATTCTATCTTGACTTTGACTGCTTTTTTTGATCCAGATCCAGATAATGTGAAGCGATGAGTTGGTTATAAATTCTATATTTATACTTATTAATTCATTAGTTCATAGTATGCATTGGTCTGTTTTTTTTTGAATCTTGACCTTTGAAAAACCAACGAGTCACACACTAAGCATAGCATATTAAATAGTCAATCGAATTTTTTATTTTATTCAACCTTATAGAATTAGAATTCTTTCATTCTTTTTTGTTTTTTTTGGCCAAAAAAAACAAAAAAGAATGAAAGAATTTGTCATTTTTTTTTTTTCTATCAATGAATAGAATGTAAAGACAAGTTAAGTAAGGGTTTACTATTCCTCGTCTACAAATATCCAAATTTTTATACCTAATACCCCATAAATAGTTCTAACTGTATAAGAACAATAATCAATTTTAGCTCGAAGAGTTTGTAGAGGAACCCTGCCCTCTCTAACCCATTCGGCGCGTGCAATTTCTTTTCCATCAAGACGCCCTGCAATTTGTACTTGAATTCCTTTTGTATTGCTCTGCTCAGTTAATTCAATAGCCTTTTTCATTGCTTTGCGAAATGAAACTCGATTCCTTAATTGTCCGGCTATAAATTCTGCAAGAACATTCGGGTGCATGTAAGGGTTTTCTATTCTTGTAATAGAAATGTTGAGTTTTCGGTTCATACAATTAAGTTCTTTTTGTACATTTATCTGTAATTCTTTGATCCTTTTAGGTTTACCTTCTGTTAAAAATTTAGGGAATCCTAAATAGATTATAACTTGAATCACATCGA